TTTTTTTCTTTATAGAAAAAAAATTAAAAACGGTTTTATATATATATATATATATATATATTAAATATTTAATTTATTAATATAATTAAAATTTATTAATTTATTTACTAATTAATAAAATTAATAATATATTAAATATAATTAATTAATTATTAAATTTAATAATATATTAATTATTTCACCGAATATATATTGATTTAATTTTTATTTTAATTTTTAATATAAATATTATGAAAAGGAAAGAAAAGAAAATATTTAATATTTAATAATTAATATTAAATTTTATATATATAAAAAAAAAAAAAAAACTATGCTAAAAAAATTACATTAAAATAAATTTTTTATGGTTTAAAAATTTTATTATAAATTTATTTTGCATATAAATTTTAGTAGTAATTTTTAATTATTTTAATAATAGTTAAATTAATTATAGTAGTAATTAATATTAAAAATTTAAGAAATTAAGATTTAGTAATATTTAAATTGATAACAAATTTTGTGCCAGCAGTTGCGGTTAAACAAAAGTTAAATTAAATTTTATTAGTAATTAATAAATAATTTTTAATTTTTAATTAAATATTAAATTATTAAGTGAAATTTTAATTTAATTAAAATTAATTTTAAAATTATAATTTAATAAATTTTATTTATAAACTAGGATTAGATACCCTATTATTAAAAACTTAAATTAATAATACTAAAATAGTAAGTAATTATTTATTGAAACTTAAATAATTTGGCGGTATTTTAGTTCATTTAGAGGAATCTGTTTAATAATTGATAATCCACGAATAAATTTACTTAATTTATTATTTTGTATATCGTTGTTATAAAAATATTTTAAAATAAAAATAATATTTAAAAATTTAAAATAAAAATTAAATCAGATCAAGATGCAGATTATAATTAAGAATATAATGGATTACAATAAATTTATTTAATAACTAATATTAATTTGTAAAAATTAATTGAGGGTGGATTTAAATGTAATTTTAATTAATTTATTAAAATGATTTAAAATTAAGATATGTACATATTGCCCGTCGCTTTCATAAATAAATTGGAATAAGTCGTAACAAAGTAGAGGTACTGGAAAGTGTTTCTAGAAATAACAAATTAGAGCTTGAAAAAGTATTTCATTTACATTGAAATGATATTGAAATTTATTCAATTAATTTGAAAATAAGAAATTAATAATTTTATAAATAATAAAAATAATTTTAATATTAAAAAGGGGGGTTTTAGTATTAATAAAAAAAAAATTATAAAATTTATAGTGAATTAGTATTGTAAAAGAAGTTTTAAATAATTTTTGAAAATAAATTTAATTAAAAGTAAATTTTATTTATTGTATCTTGTGTATCAGAGTTTATTAATAATAAAATTTGATTGAAATTGTATCTCGAATTTAAAAGAGATAATTAATTATGAAAGTTATTGTTGCATAAATATTTTAAATAATTAATTTGAAATGAAATGTTAATCGTTTTTAAAAATATCTAGTTTTTTTAGAAAAAAATTTAATTTTATTTTTTTTTTATATTAAATTAATTAATTAATTTAATATAAAAAAAAAATTATATTTTAAGGGATAAGCTTTAAATTAAATTTTTATAATTTAACTATTATTAAAATAATTAAAATTTTTAAGATTTATATTGTTTATAATTTTTAATTTATTATAAATTAATTTTAATTAAATTAAGATTTTATAAAAATTTAAATTTTTATAAAAAAATATTTTTTAATAAAATAAAAATAATTATAATGATAAAATTAGTATTTAAAATTATATAAAATAATAAATTAATAGATAAATTAATTAATATTAAGGAATTCGGCAAAATTATATATTCACTTGTTTATCAAAAACATGTCTTTTTGAAAATAATTTAAAGTCTAATCTGCCCACTGATAATTTATTAAAGGGCTGCAGTATATTGACTGTACAAAGGTAGCATAATCAATAGTCTCTTAATTGGTGACTTGTATGAAAGATTGGATGAAATATAAACTGTCTCAATATTATAAAAAAAAATTAATTTTTTGATTAAAAAGTCAAAATAATTTTAAAAGACGAGAAGACCCTATAGAGTTTGATAAATTTATTTAATTAAAATTATTTATATAATTAATAATTGAAATTAATAAATTTATTTTGTTGGGGTGATAAAAAAATTAAAAAAACTTTTTTATATTTAATACATATATAAGTGAATAATTGATCCAAAATTATTTTGATTATTAGAAAAAATTACCTTAGGGATAACAGCGTAATTTTTTTTTTTAGTACAAATAAAAAAAAAAGTTTGCGACCTCGATGTTGGATTAAGATAAAATTTAGGTGCAAAAGTTTAAAATTTTGATCTGTTCGATCATTAAAATCTTACATGATCTGAGTTCAAACCGGTGTGAGCCAGGTTGGTTTCTATCTTTAAATAAAATAAAATATTTTAGTACGAAAGGAATAAATATTTAAATTAAATTTAATTAATTTGAATATTAATAATAATAAAGTATATATATATATATATATACTATTTTGGCAGAAAAGTGTAATGATTTTAGAAATCATAAATATATAAATTTATTTTATATAGATAGTAAATGATAATAATTGATTTAATTTTAGTTTTTTTAGGTTTATTAATTTTAATTTTAGGAGTTTTAATTGGGGTTGCTTTTTTAACTTTATTAGAACGAAAAGTTTTAGGTTATATTCAAATTCGTAAAGGTCCAAATAAAGTTGGTATAATTGGAATTTTACAACCTTTTTCAGATGCTATTAAGTTATTTACTAAAGAACAAGTTTATCCAAGATTTTCAAATTATTTATCTTATTATTTTTCTCCTGTTGTTGGATTTATTTTATCTTTAATAATTTGAATAATAATTCCTTATTATTTTAATTTAATTAATTTTAATTTAGGTATTTTATTTTTTTTATGTTGTACTAGTATAGGAGTTTATACTGTTATAATTGCTGGTTGATCTTCTAATTCAAATTATGCTTTATTAGGAGGTTTACGAGCTGTTGCTCAGACAATTTCTTATGAAGTTAGATTAGCTTTAATTTTAATATCAAGAATTATTATAATTATAGATTTTAATTTATTAATTTTTAGTTATTATCAAAATTTAGTTTGATTTTTATTTTTAATATTTCCTTTAAGATTATGTTGATTTTCTTCAAGATTAGCTGAAACAAATCGAACTCCTTTTGATTTTGCAGAGGGAGAAAGAGAATTAGTTTCAGGGTTTAATATTGAGTATAGAAGTGGAGGTTTTGCATTAATTTTTTTAGCAGAATATTCGAGTATTTTATTTATAAGATTATTATTTGTTTTATTATATTTAGGTGGATATAGATTTGATTTTTTTTTTTATTTAAAATTAAGATTAATTTCTTTTTTATTTATTTGAGTTCGAGGTACTTTACCTCGTTATCGTTATGATAAATTAATATATTTAGCTTGAAAAATTTATTTACCTTTATCTTTAAATTTTTTAATGTTTTATATAGGTTTAAAAATTTTTTTATTATAAAAATTTTTATTATAAATATTTTTTTAGTATAAATTAATAGAATTTTTTATTCTTTCTTAAGTTTTCAAAACAAATGCTTTAATACAAGCTCATTAATTAATTAAAAATTAAATTATCTCAATAAATTCTAATTAATGGGTTAATAATATAATAAGAAAAATATAAAATTGTTAAAATTTGTCCAGTAATAATATATGGATCTTCAACTGGTCGAGCTCCAATTCAAGTTAATAAAATAATTGTTGTTACTATTATTCAAAATAAAATTTGATTGATTGGATAAAATTGAATTCCTTGTATTTTTTTAAAAAATGTTATAGGTAAAATAATTAAAATTAAAATTGATAGTACTAATGCAATTACTCCTCCTAATTTATTAGGAATAGATCGTAAAATTGCATATGCAAATAGAAAATATCATTCTGGTTGAATATGAATAGGTGTAACTAATGGATTAGCTGGAATAAAATTATCTGGATCTCCTAATAAATATGGATTAGTTAAAGTTAATAAAATTAATAAAAATAAAATTATAATAAATCCAATTATATCTTTGAAGGTAAAAAAAGGATGAAATGGAATTTTATCTAGATTTCTGTTAATTCCTAATGGATTATTAGATCCAGTTTGATGTAAAAATAATAAATGAATTATTGTTATTATTAAAATAATAAATGGTAAAATAAAATGAAAAGTATAAAAACGAGTTAAAGTTGCATTATCAATAGCAAATCCACCTCAAATTCAATTTACTAATATTGTTCCTAAGTATGGAATTGCTGATAATAAATTTGTAATTACAGTTGCTCCTCAAAAAGATATTTGTCCCCAAGGTAAAACATATCCTATGAAAGCTGTTGCTATTAAAAGAAATAAAATTATTACACCAATTATTCATGTGTATTTAAAGTTAAAAGATTCGTAATAAATTCCTCGTCCAATATGAATATAAATACAAATAAAAAAAAAAGATGCACCATTAGCATGTAAAGTTCGAATTAATCATCCATAATTTACATTTCGACAAATATAATTAACACTATAAAAAGCTAATTCAATATTAGCTGTATAATATATTGTTAAAAATAATCCAGTAATAATTTGAATTATTAAACATATAGCTAATAATGATCCAAAATTTCATAATGAGGAAATATTAGAAGGTGTTGGTAAATCAATTAAAGATCCATTAATAATTTTAATGATTGGGTGAGTTTTTCGAATTGGTTTATAAATATTTATCATTAGTTTAATTAAAAGATGACCGTAAAGGACCATAAAAAATATTAGTAATTTTTACTATAGCAATTAAAGTAATAAATAAATAAATAATTAATATTATTATAATTAAAAATGTTTGATTATTATATAATTTAGATAAATTAATTTTATTTTCATTATTGAAAAATATTAATATATTAAAAAAGTTATTTATTTCTATATTAATATTAAAATTTAATCATTTTAAATTATTAATTGAAATTAATGATAAAATACAAATAAAAAAAAAAGATATGAAAAATATTATTTTTATATTAAAAGAAGTTGAGAATATTTCATTAGAAGCTACTCTTGATAAATAAATAAATAAAACTAATAATCCTCCTAAAAAAGTTAAAAATAAAATATATGAAAATCAATAAGTTGATAATATAATTCCTGAGATTAAGCAAATTAATATAGTTTGAATTAAAATTATTAATCCTATAGATAAGGGGTGAGATAAAAATAATATAAAAAAAGAAAATATAATAATTAATAATGAAAAAAATATTTTTAAAATTTCAAAGAGTAGTTTAATAAAAATAATAATTTTGGAGATTATTGATAAAGAATTATCTTTTTCTTTGAAGTTTTTAAAAAAAAATTCTTATTTTTGGTTTACAAGACCAATGTTTTAAAATTAAACTATAAAAACTAATGATAATAAATATATTAATTGTAGTAGTAATTATATTTATTTTAGGTAATATAATTTTCGTTTCTAAACATAAGCATTTATTAATTGTTTTATTAAGATTAGAATTTATTGTGTTAAGAATTTTTTTTTTTTTAGTTATATTATTTAGTTATATTGAATATGATATATATATATTAATAGTTTTTTTGGTATTTTCTGTTTGTGAAGGTGCATTAGGTCTTTCTATTTTAGTGTCAATAATTCGTACTCATGGTAATGATTATTTTCAAAGTTTTAATTTATTATAATGATAAAATTTTTATTTATATTAATTTTTATAATTCCTTTATGTTTTAATTTAAATATATATTGAATGGTTCAAATAGTTTTATTTTTTATAATATTTATATTTATAAATTTAACTTTAAATATTGAAAATTATTCTAATTTAAGTTATATATATTCTTGTGATATTTTATCTTATGGTTTAATTTTATTAAGAATTTGAATTTGTATTTTAATAATTATGGCTAGAGAAAATTTATATAAACAAAATTATTATTTTAATTTTTTTTTATTTAATTTAATTTTTTTATTAATTATATTATATTTGACTTTTAGTGTAATAAATTTATTTATATTTTATTTATTTTTTGAGGGGAGATTAATTCCAACTCTTATATTAATTATTGGTTGAGGTTATCAACCTGAACGAATTCAAGCTGGTATATATTTATTGTTTTATACTTTATTTGTTTCTTTACCTTTATTATTAGGAATTTTTTATATTTTTAATGAAATGAATTATATTATAATTTATTTTTTAAAATTTTTTAATTTTGATTTATATTTATTGTATTTTTCTATAATTATAGCTTTTTTAGTTAAAATACCTATGTATTTTGTTCATTTATGATTACCTAAAGCTCATGTAGAAGCTCCTGTTTCTGGGTCTATAATTTTAGCTGGTATTATATTAAAATTAGGAGGTTATGGTTTAATTCGTGTTATAATTTTATTACAAGAGGTAGGATTTAAGTATAATATTGTTTGAATTAGAATTAGATTAATTGGTGGATTTTATATTAGATTAAAATGTTTTTGTCAGGTTGATATTAAATCTTTAATTGCTTATTCTTCAGTAGCTCATATAAGAATGGTAATTGGTGGTATTATAACAATAAATTATTGAGGTTTTATTGGATCTTATATTTTAATAATTGGTCATGGATTATGTTCATCAGGAATATTTTGTTTAGCTAATATTAATTATGAACGTTTACATAGTCGTAGATTATATATTAATAAGGGTATAATAAATTTTATACCTTCAATAAGATTATGATGATTTTTAATTATATCTTCTAATATAGCTGCTCCTCCGTCATTAAATTTAATAGGTGAAATTAGATTAATTAATAGAATATTAAGTTGATCTTGAATTTCAATATTAATATTAATATTAATTTCTTTTTTTAGAGCAGGTTATAGATTATATTTATATTCTTATACTCAACATGGTAAATATTATTCTGGGATTTATAGATTTTATACTGGTTTATCTCGTGAATATTTATTATTAATATTACATTGATTTCCTTTAAATATTTTAGTTATAAAAATTGATTATGTAATAATTTGATTTTAATTTAAATAATTTAATAAAAATATTGATTTGTGGTGTCAAAAATATGATAAAATATCATTTTAAATTATTTGAAAAAATTCAATTTGTTTTATTAGTTTTTTTTTTTTATTTATATTAAGAATGTTAAATTTTTTTATAATAATTTATTTTGTTATAAATAATTTAGTAATTTTTTTAGAATGAGAATTAATTTCTTTTTCTTCTATAAGAATTGTTATGAGAATTTTATTAGATTGAATATCTTTATTATTTATAATATTTGTATTATTAATTTCTTCAGTGGTAATTTTTTATAGAAAAAGATATATAAGTTCTGAATTAAATTTAAATCGTTTTATTATTTTAGTTTTATTATTTGTATTTTCAATAATTTTATTAATTATTAGTCCTAATATTATTAGAATTTTATTAGGTTGAGATGGTTTAGGGTTAGTATCTTATTGTTTAGTAATTTATTATCAAAATATTAAATCTTATAATGCTGGTATATTAACTGCTTTATCTAATCGAATTGGGGATGTTTTTATTTTGATAGTAATTTCTTGAATAATAAATTATGGTAGATGAAATTATTTATTTTATTTAAATTTTATAAAAAATGATTTTTCAATATTTATAATTAGTATAATAATTATTATTGCAGCAATAACAAAAAGTGCTCAAATTCCTTTTAGTTCTTGATTACCAGCAGCTATAGCTGCTCCTACTCCAGTTTCAGCTTTAGTTCATTCTTCTACTTTAGTTACTGCAGGTGTTTATTTACTGATTCGTTTTAATTTATTATTAATTGATATAATGTTTATGAAAATTTTAATATTATTATCTGGTTTAACAATATTTATAGCTGGAATTTCTGCTAATTATGAATTTGATTTAAAAAAAATTATTGCATTATCTACTTTAAGTCAGTTGGGTTTAATAATAAGAATTTTAAGAATAGGAATACCTGATTTGGCTTTTTTTCATTTATTAACTCATGCTATATTTAAAGCTTTATTATTTATATGTGCTGGGGTTATTATTCATATAATAATAGATATTCAAGATATTCGTTTTATAGGGGGTATTGGTAGTTTTATTCCTTTAACAGCTTTATGTATAAATATTTCTAATATAGCTTTATGTGGTATTCCATTTTTAGCTGGTTTTTATTCAAAGGATTTAATTTTAGAAATAGTAAGTTTAAGAAATTTAAATTTTTTTATTTTTTTATTATATTATATTTCTACAGGTTTAACTATATTTTATAGTTTTCGTTTAACTATATATTTAATAATTAATAATTTTAATTTATTATCTATTTATAATTTATATGATGAAGATTTTACAATATTAAAAAGTATATTTGTATTATTATTTATAAGAATTGTTAGAGGAAGATTATTAATATGAATAATTTTTCCTTATCCCTATATAATTTATTTACCAATAAATTTAAAAATAATAGTTATTTATGTTAGATTAATTGGAGTTATTATAGGTTATTTAATTAGAAATATAAATATTTATTCTATAAATAAATTTCTTTATAGATATGAATTAAGAAATTTTTTATCTATAATGTGATTTATACCTAGATTATCTACTTATGGATTAAATTATTATTTTTTAAATTTTGGTCAAATTATATTAAAAAATATTGATATAGGTTGAAGAGAAATATATAGAGGTCAAGGTATATTTATAATTTTAAAAAAGTATTCAGTTTTTTATAATTTATTACAAATAAATAATTATAAAATTTATTTATTTAGATTTGTTTTATGAATAATAATATATTTTATATTATTAATTATAATATAATTTAAATAGCTTATATTTAGAGTATAATATTGAAGATATTAGGGAGATTGTTTTAATCTTTAAATATTTATAAAAAATAATATTTTTATTTTTACAATGAAAATGTAATGTTTTATAATAAACTATATAAATTATATATATATATATATATATATATATATAATAATAATAATAATAAATAGAAATATTAATGGAATTAAACCACTAAAAATTAAGTTAGCAGCTTAATTTTAAACTTTATATTTCAATAATTTTAATTGGAATTATTATTCAATTTTATCATTAACAGTGATATACCTCTATTTTGGTTTCAATTAATAAATAATTTTAAATAAGGAGTATATTTTACTCTATCTTTTAAGTCGAAATTAAATGCATAATTGCTTCTTATTTAAGATAAATTGAATTTCAATATTTTTTGAATGCAAATCAAATGTTTTATAATAAACTATAATCCTAAAATTATTAATTAATTAATTAGTTCAGTTAAGTATATTTTGATTTCATTCATGAAATAAACCAATTAATAAAATTAAAATAAAAAAAAAACTAATTTTTGATCAAATAATAAAATTTGTTATTTTAAATAAGTTAATAATTGGAAAAATTAGTGCAATTTCTACATCAAAAATTAAAAAAATTACAGTAATTAAAAAAAAATGAAGAGAAAAAGGAATTCGTGCAGATGATTTAGGGTCAAATCCACATTCAAAGGGTGAAGATTTTTCTCGATCTGAAAATGATTTTTTAGATAAAATAATCGATAAGAATATTATAATGTTAGAAATTAATATAATAAAAATTGATAAATATATAATTAATAAGATTATTTATATTAAAAATTATTAAACTTTTTGATTGGAAGTCAAATATACTAAATATATTATATAAATAATTAATTTCCTCATCAATAAATAGAAATATAAAGGAATAATCAAACTACATCTACAAAATGTCAATATCAAGCTGCTGCTTCAAATCCAAAATGATGGTTATTTGAAAAATGATTATTAATATGTCGAATAAAGCAAATTAATAAAAATAATGTTCCAATAATAACATGTAATCCATGAAATCCTGTTGCTATAAAAAAAGTTGAACCATAAATTCTATCAGCAATAGAAAAAGGTGCTTCAAAATATTCATAAGCTTGTAAAATAGTAAAATAAATTCCTAAAATAATGGTAAAAAAAAGTCCTTGAGTTATTTGTGAATAATTATTTTCTATAATTGCATGATGTGCTCATGTTACAGTAATTCCAGATGTAATTAAAATAATAGTATTTAATAAGGGAATCTGAAATGGATTAAAAGGAATAATTCCTGAAGGAGGTCATATAGCTCCAATTTCAATATTAGGGGATAATCTACTATGGAAAAATGCTCAAAAAAATGAAATAAAAAAAAAAATTTCGGATACAATAAATAAAATTATTCCTCATCGTAAACCTTTTGTTACTAAGATAGTATGTTTACCTTGGAAAGTTCCTTCACGACATACATCTCGTCATCATTGATATATAGTTAAAATAATAATTAAATATCCAAGAATTAATAAATTTATATTAAAATTATGAAATCATTTTACTATACCTGTTACTAAAGTTAAAACACCAATAGCTCCAGTTAAAGGTCAAGGTCTATAATCAACTAAATGATAAGGATGATTAAAAGTATTTTTCATTAGTTTACTTCTCTAGAATATAATGTTCTTAAAATAGCAATAACATAAGATTGAATAATAGCTACAGCAGATTCTAAAATTAATAATAAAATTTGAATAACAATTAAAAATAAAACAAAATAAAATGATAAACTTGGACCAGTTCCTCTTAATAAAGTTATTAATAAATGTCCTGCAATTATATTAGCTGTTAATCGAACTGCTAAAGTTCCAGGTCGAATAATATTACTAATAGTTTCAATTAATACTATAAAAGGTATTAAAATACCAGGAGTTCCTTGAGGAATTATATGGATAAATATATGTTGAGTATTATTAATTCATCCATAAAATATAAATCTTAATCATAATGGTAATGAAATTGATAATGATAAAGTTAAATGACTAGTTCTTGTAAAAATATATGGGAATAATCCTAAAAAATTATTAAATAAAACAAAAGTAAATATCGAAATAAAAATAAAAGTTGATCCATTTGAATTATTTCCTAATAATATTTTAAATTCTTTATGAAGTTTATTTAAAATAAAATTTCAAAAAAAATAAAAACGATTAGGAATTAATCAAAAAGAATAAGGAATAAATATTAAACCAATAAATGTACTGATTCAATTTAAAGGTAAATATAGTAAATTAGTAGAGGGGTCAAAAATTGAAAAAAGATTTGTTATCATTTTCAAAATAAATTTTTATTTTTTTTTTCAGAAAATAAAATATTTTTATTATTTTTATTAATAAAAATATAATAATTTATAATATTAAAAATAACAAAAATAAAAAGAAAAAATAAAAAAGAAAAAATTCAATTAATTGGTATTATTTGTGGAATAAAAGAATATTATATAAAATAATAATTTAAATTTGACATATTTATGTTATAGATTTAACTAATTCTTTTTTAAAATAAATTTCATTAGAAGTAATTGCTAATTTACTATAAAATGGTTTAAGAGACCAGTACTTGCTTTCAGTCATCTAATGAAGAATAATTATTAATTCAATTAATAAAATTTTTAATTGAAATTCTTTCAATAACAATAGGTATAAAACTATGATTTGCTCCACAAATTTCTGAACATTGACCATAAAAAATTCCAGGTCGATTAATAAAAAAATTTGTTTGATTTAATCGACCTGGGTTAGCATCTACTTTTACTCCAAGGGATGGAATAGTTCAAGAATGAATTACATCTGTAGCAGTAACTATAATTCGAATTTGATTATTTATTGGTAAAATAATTCGATTATCAACATCTAATAATCGAAAATTATTATCATTTATTTCATTTATAGGGGTTATATATGAGTCAAATTCAATATTATTAAAATCTGAATATTCATAACTTCAATATCATTGATGTCCAATAGATTTTAAAGTAATTAAAGGGTTATTAAGTTCATCTAATAAATATAATAAACGTAATGAAGGTAAAGCAATAAAAATTAATGTAATAGCTGGTAAAATTGTTCAAATTAATTCAATTATTTGTCCTTCTAATAAAAATCGATTAATATATTTATTAAAAAATAAACTTAATATTAAATAACCTACTAAAATTGTAATTATAATTAAAATAATTAAAGTATGATCATGGAAAAAAATAATTTGTTCTATTAAAGGTGATGCACCATTTTGAAAATTTAAATTTGATCATGTTGCCATTTCTAAAAAAAGGATAATCCTTTATAAATGGGGTTTAAATCCATTACATATAATCTGCCATATTAGAAATTTCTTAAAATTGGGAGTTCATTATATGAATGTTCTGCAGGTGGTAAGTTTTGATATCATTCAATAGAAGAAGGTAAATTTAATGAGAATAAAATTATTCGTTGATTAATTATTGATTCTCAAATAATAATTAAAAATAATATTATAGCTAATAAAGAAATATATGATCCTAAAGAAGAAATAATATTTCAAGAAATATAAGCATCTGGATAATCAGAATATCGTCGAGGTATACCAGCAAGCCCTAAAAAATGTTGAGGGAAGAAAGTTAAATTAACTCCAATAAATATAGTAAAAAATTGAATTTTTAAAAAAAATGGATTTAAAGTTAATCCAGTAAATAAAGGATATCAGTGAATAAATCCTCCTATAATAGCAAATACAGCTCCTATAGAAAGTACATAATGAAAATGAGCTACTACATAATAAGTATCATGTAGAGCTACATCAATTGATGAATTAGCTAAAACTACTCCAGTAAGTCCACCTACAGTAAATAAAAATACAAATCCTAATCTTCATAAAATTGAGGGGCTATAATTAATTTGAGTTCCATGGAAAGTTGCTAATCAACTAAAAATTTTAATTCCGGTTGGTACTGCAATAATTATTGTTGCTGAAGTAAAATAAGCTCGAGTATCAATATCTATACCTACTGTAAATATATGATGAGCTCATACAATAAATCCTAATAATCCAATTGCTATTATTGCATAAATTATTCCTAAAAATCCAAAAGTTTCTTTTTTTCCTCTTTCTTGAGAAATAATATGAGAAATAATTCCAAATCCAGGTAAAATTAAAATATATACTTCTGGATGACCAAAAAATCAAAATAAATGTTGATAAAGAATTGGATCTCCCCCTCCAGCAGGGTCGAAAAAAGATGTATTTAAATTACGATCTGTAAGTAATATAGTAATAGCACCAGCTAAAACTGGTAGAGATAAAAGAAGTAATAAAGCTGTAATCCCTACTGCTCATACAAATAAAGGTATTTGATCAAAAGTTAAACCATTAATTCGTATATTAATAATTGTTGTAATAAAATTAATAGCTCCTAAAATTGATGAAATTCCAGCTAAATGAAGAGAAAAAATAGCTAAATCAACAGATCTTCCTCCATGAGCAATATTGGAAGAAAGTGGGGGATAAACTGTTCATCCTGTTCCAGCTCCATTTTCTACAATTCTTCTTGAAATTAATAAAGTTAATGATGGGGGGAGTAATCAAAATCTTATATTATTTATTCGTGGAAATGCTATATCTGGTGCTCCTAATATTAGAGGGACTAATCAGTTTCCGAATCCTCCAATTATAATAGGTATTACTATAAAAAAAATTATAATAAATGCATGTGCTGTAACAATTGTATTATAAATTTGATCATCACCAATTAATGATCCTGGATTTCCTAATTCAGCACGAATTAATAGTCTTAAAGATGTTCCAACTATTCCAGCTCAAACACCAAAGATAAAATATAAAGTTCCAATATCTTTATGATTTGTAGAATAAATTCATTTTCGCAAATAAAATAAAATGGCTGAGGTTTAAGCGATAAATTGTAAATTTATTAACAAGAAATAATTCTTTTTTATTAAAAAAAAATTAATTTAGTCTTATATTCAAAAATATGATTTAAAATTGCAAATTTTAAGGTATAATAAATAATTATTAAGGCTTAAAGAAATATTCTTTATAAATAATTTTGAAGATTATTAGTTTATTTTAACTTAAAACCTTATTATTAAATAAAACAAAAAGTACTTAAAATTATACCTGAAATAGAAATTATTGAAAAAAAATTAATAAAATATATTATTTTATTTTTAATAAAAATTTTTATTCATTTTAATTTTAAATAATTAAATATAAACGATGAATATAAAATTCGAATATAAAAAAATAATATAATTAATCTTATTATAATTAAAATAAAAGTTAAAAAAAATAATTTATTAATTAGTAAAAAATTAATAACAATTCATTTAGGAAAAAATCCAATAAATGGTGGCAATCCCCCAAGAGAAAGAAAATTAATTATTAATGATAATTTAATTATGTAATTAATATTTATAAAAAATAATTGATTAATAAAAAATATATTTATTAAATAAAATAAAAAACATATAATTCTAATTATAAAAGAATATACTATAAAATAAAATAGTCATAAATTTTCTCTAATTATTATAGATACAATTATTCATCTTAAATTATTAATTGAAGAAAAAGCTATTAATTTTCGTAATGAGGTTTGATTTAATCCCCCAATAGCTCCAATAATAGAATTTATTATTACAATAATTAATAGGAAATTTTTATTAAAATAATAAGATAATAAAATAATAGGAGTAATTTTTTGTCAAGTTATTAAAATAAAATTATTAAATCAAGATAATCCTTCTACAATATTAGGAAATCAGAAATGGAAAGGGGCTGCTCCTATTTTTATTAATAAAGATGAATTAATTATAATAGTTAAAAAGTTATTTATTTCAAAATTTTTAATTAAAATTATTTTTAAAATAATACAAAATAATAAATTAATAGATGCAATAGATTGTGTTAAAAAATATTTTAATGATGCTTCTGAAGATAAAATATTATTTGAGTTATTAATTAATGGAATGAATCTTAATAAATTAATTTCTAATCCAATTCAACAACCAAATCAAGAATTTGAAGAAATAGAAATTAATGAGCTAAAAAAAAGAATAAATATAAAAAATATTTTATTAGAATTTATAGTAAGAAAAATTTAAAATATGAAAAAATTCTTTTTAAATAAAATATTTAATTAATATATTTTAGTGTATGATGCACAATAGTTTTTGATACTATTAGATATAGTTTAATTCTATAAAATATAAATAATAAAGGTAGAAAAACTACTTAATTTATCCTATCAGAATAATCCTTTAATCAGGCACTTTATTTTTAAAAAAAAGGTATTTCCTTTATATTTGAGGTATGAACCCAAAAGCTTAATTTAGCTTATTTTTAA